TTCTTCTCAATATACATATTAAGATTAGGACTATGATACAAGTAATTCCTGACATCTGGTCGAAAAGGAATAGAAAATCTAAAAAGAGGCAAAAGGCTTTTCAGAATTTTGTTGACCAGACCAAATTGGGAACAATAATTTTTTTGGTTCTTTTTTACGAATTTGATAAAGCTAAATAGACAGATCTAAAAATTCATTTCGGATAATTGAACCTTCTCAAACTGTTTCTTTTTAAGAACCAAAAAGATTTGTGCCAAAACAACCGATCCTAAGAAGAACAAAAGGCCTTGGACACGTAATGGATCTTGAAGTACTATTTCCGCATCCCCCTGACCAAATCCACCTACATTGGGATTACTCGTTAATGGTTGATCGAGTTTAATGGATTCGCCCTCTGAAACAAGAAGTTCTAGGCCTCGAGGGATAATATCAATCACTTGGCGTCCATTCGATGCATCCACTATGGTTATTTCGTATCCCCCTTTTTCTTTTCGTAAGATTTTGCTTATTAGCCCTCCTGCCGTAGCATTATAAACTGTATTGTTACTTTTGCTACCATCAGGATAAATCTGACCCCTTCCCCTGTTTCCACCTACGTATATAGGATATTTTAAGAAGTGAACATCTTTATTAGTAGCAGGGTCTGGGGCAAGAATAGGAAAGGTTATTTCACTATATTTTTGACCAGGAACAGGACCTACCACAAGAATATTTTTTTTATTGGGGCGATAATTCTGAAAAGACAGATTTCCTATCTTTTCTTTCATCTCGGGTGAAATACGATCGGGAGGGGCTAATTCAAACCCCTCGGGTAAAATAAGAACAGCTCCCACATTCAAAGCTCCTTTTTTACCATTAGCTAGAACTTGCTTTAGTTGCATATCATAAGGAATTTTAACAACTGCTTCAAATACAGTATCAGGAAGTACCGTTTGTGGAACCTCAATATCCACGGGCTTATTAGCTAAATGGCAATTGGCACATACAATACGCCCAGTTGCCTCTCGTGGATTTTCATAATTCTGCTGGGCAAAAATCGGATATGCACTTGAAATGGATGCCCAAGTTATTATATATATCATGAGTGAGACAGATATGGAGCGAGTAATCTCTTCCCTTATCCAAGAAAAGGTATTTCTAGTTTGCATGGTCCAATCATTTATCCCGAAAATTTCTACAATAAAGTTAGGTAGGTCGATAATATACTTCCCTAGCCACAATTCTGCTATTTACATTTACTGAAAAAAATAAATTTTTTTTTTTGAAATATACAAGGAATCCCCTCCTGGGTAAAAAGAGTAAAGTAAATACGACTTTGATTTGGTTATGATGTATAAGGTACGAAAGATTAGAAATTGGATCAGTGAATCATTTTTTAGTCATTTATTGCATGATAAATCACTACAAGTGACGGAGATACACGATTTAAATAACGAAAGATCCAATATTTAAAAATTGTATCAAGAATGACTGGAAAGGTAGAAACTAGACCAGATAAAATTTGCTCATAATGAGCAAACCCAAAATCTTTGTAAATATAACCAATCATTAGTTCCCAACCGTGAGGCGAATGAAATCCGATACATAAATCAGTTAATAAAAGAATCGAAAAAGCTTTAATTGTATCACTTAAATTATATAGGAATTCTTGAACCCAAGAATTTAGAATAAAAAGCTTTTCCTTACCCAAAAAGGAATAACCACTTAGAATAACGAAAGATATTAGATTTGTCGAGAAGTGCAAGATTGTATGGATACGATACTCATTGTGTATCTTGATGAATTGGATCGTTTCTTTGTGGATTCCTAGACGAAATTGTTGTAAATCGGTTTCTGGGTATTCCTTTATCATTTCATCGAGCTGGAATAGGTTCTCTAATTGTATGAATTTTTCTAGAACACTTTTTTCTTGAATATCATTCAAAAAAGTTTCGCATTGTCTAGTATTCCACCAATTAGTAATCCAAGTTTTCAAACTTTTATTACAGCAGAGAGAGATCAACCAGGGCAAAAAGACTATAGATGTAAAATAAAAAAAAGGAATGAATGCTTTCTTTTTTGCCATTTTGAATCTGTGAATTGTTAATGAACCTACCTCAGTTGTTGATTCTATTAGATCTAATATTTCTATCGAGCATGAGTTTCTATTCTAATTCGAATAGAATGTATTGAACCTATGAATCCATTTTCTCTTTTTCTTTTGATTTAATACTTAGTCTTTGCTTTGAATCTAGAAAGAATAAAGAAATAGACTCAGAATACACTTCCAATTTGAATCAAGAAAAAATTGGGTTTCCAGGATGTTATTCTCCCTTTTTTCGGTCAATACTAATTTCGAGATGAAGAAACTTTCTATCAAATATATCAAAAAAAAAACGAGCATAAAAGAATAGATGAATGTTTAATTGACAAAAAAAAGAAAGAAATTCTTTTGTTTTTTCTTTCTACTGCCAAAGCATTTAGTCTTTTAAAATTCATTCATTTCAAAATACTTCAATTGGTACACGCAAGAAATAAGCCAATTCAGCAGCTTTTTGCTCAATTTCTCGTGTAGTAAAATTCTCATCAGTACGAATTAAAGGAATAGCCCCTTGACCTCGAATTTCCATATAAAGGACACGCCGAGCAGAAACACCCTCTTTAACTTCTATTCTGATGGACTGAATATCTTTCATAAGGAATCGTAAAAAGATGCGACGACTTTTTCCAGGAAATCCCCAACGAAAAATACGCACTATTCCTGCTTTTCGGTCGAAAAGATCATAACCACTACCCACATTCCACAAAATAGTGCACCACAAATAGCAACTAATAAAGAGACCTGCGATACCATAGAAAGACATCACAATCCCTTGTGGAAAAAAAATGATTTGCTGAGACGGAAATAACGATATAACATTTCTACCAAGATAACTGGAAGTTCCAACCAATAAGAATCCTAATGAACCTAAAAATAGGATAAAGGCCCAGCAGAAATTACTTGTTTTTCGAGACCCCGTTATAAATTCTATCCATATAGATTCTGATCGCCAACTCATATATATTAGATCCAGTTATACAATTTTTTGGAATTGAGAAAATATGACTTTCCTTTTTTTGTTTTCAAAGTAACTCTCATCAACTATTTTGTTGTGAATCTTTACCTCAGGAGTAATTCATAGAATTTTTTATATCTAAAATAATAACATCTCCTTCCTTTATATGATCCCCGATAGCTATATACATACAAATAAATACATTGACTTGAATTTCATACATCGGCCCGATGATGATCCATTTTTCAAAAGAGCGCAAATTTTTTGACTCATATAATACATTTACACATGCATAAGAGCTTTTTTTATTTATGTTTGTAGGAATCTATGTGTTATACAATATTCTACCAAATGGGTCTTATCGAATCGAAGTTTTTAAAATCAAAAAAGGAGTGATACGATTAGGTCTCATCCGATCTAAAAAATCTTATTTTTTTGAATATGAAGAAATAAAGAAGCCATTGCAATTGCCGGAAAGACTAGGCCTACTAAAGGCACAAAAATAGAGGGTAAGTTATTGAAAGTTGTCATAAAATGGGTACCTCAATTTAATATTTGTACCTGTTATTGTTATATTCTGAATTCTAAAGATATCTAAAAATATCTTGTATTTTTATTATTTCTATTATTATATATATTATCTAATTATACTAAGTATCTTTAAGTAAATATATATCTAATACTAATATACAACCTAATAGAAATAGAATCAAAAAATAGGTACAAGAAACGCCAAACTAAATAAATGGACTTATTAATCTTTAAAAATCAAATAGATATATCATAATCCCCTTGTTAGATTTATTATTCTTTTTGTCTTCTACTTCTATTTCTATATAGTCATTTATTTCTATATAGTCATTAATAAAGAAAAAATTTTATTCCATTAAAAATTTCTACAAAATCGATTAGAATATGATCCAACAACAGGGAATTTTCGGGAAATGCAAAAACTCTCTTCTGTATATATCTCTATTTGATATATCTATACATATGCAAGCAAGGTAGGAAAATGAACTTTATTTTATTTGTCTAGTCTAATTTGAACTTCCCGAAAGCAAAAATTTATTTTCTATCTTGTTGATAGAGGTTTACTGAGTAGTAAACAAGAATAGCGATAAAAAAATGATTCGAAAGAAAAATGAATTTTTCAGGGTTTTCGTTTAATTCTGATAAACTAACCGTTCTATTTGATTTAATTTTTGTTCAAAGGAAAAAAAGCATGGAGCTGAAATAACTCACTCAGAACACCTTTTAAAGGATTACGTGGTACAATTGCATCCAATAAGCCCTTACGTAATAAAGATTCAGCCGCTTGTGAACCTTCAGGCACGGCTTTTTTCAATGTTTGTTCAATTACTCTTTTACCCGCAAATGCAATATAGGCATAGGGTTCGGCAATAATGATATCCCCCAACATACCAAAACTAGCTGTCACCCCACCGGTAGTAGGAGATGTAAGAATTGATATATAGAATAACTTTTTACTTGATTGATAATCACATAAAACCGAAGAAATTTTAGCCATTTGCATCAAACTTAAACTTCCTTCTTGCATTCGTGCTCCTCCGGACGAACACACTAAAATAAGAGGTAAACGTTGATTGGTAGCATACTCGATCAAACGAGTTATTTTTTCGCCTACTACGGATCCCATACTACCCCCCATAAACTGAAAATCCATAACCCCAAGGGCTACCGGAATACCGTTTAGTTGACCTGTACCTGTTTGAACAGCGTCAGTCAATCCTGTCGTTTTTTGAGCGGAGTCAATACGATTTTTATAAGGTTCCTCCCTCGAATGAAATTTAATGGGATCCGCAGAGACCATGTCTTCATCCATAGGATTCCAAGTACCCGGATCAATCGAAAGCTCGATTCTCTCTGAACTACTCATTTTCAAATAATGTCCACATTGTTCACAAACATTCATTTTTACTTTCTTATACATTAATCCATAACAAT